GGTTCAAATTTGTCCTGAATTTTTGTTTTGTGACTGAAAATCCACAATTGATTTTTCAATAGAAAAGGGAAGGAGTGTTTTTAAATAGTGTGTTTGTTTTAAGATATTATACAATCAATCAAAGAAATGTATCCAATCAAAAGAGAAAGGTAAGGATTTCTTTTAGGAAATAGATTAAAGAAAAAAAAACAGGATTCACGATACAAGTACAAAAATGAATAACCCCCCCCCAAAAAAAAAATAAAAAATGAAATATTTTCATATATTTTTTGTATCGTTTTGGCGACATGGCCGAGCGGTAAGGCGGGGGACTGCAAATCCTTTTTCCCCAGTTCAAATCTGGGTGTCGCCTGATCAACAAAAAAATAAGAATACCTTATTCTGTTTTGCTAAGATAACTTGACAAATCTTTTTCCAGCATGAAGTAAGCGACTCTTGATACTTGCTTGATGCTATAAGCATCTGGCGGTTCTGTTCTCTAAAATGAAAATGCTGTAAATCCTTGCGTCTAGGCTTCAATTCACGGAAAAGATTATATTAGTGAATTTTGTTTTGAATGAAAAAGAATCGTTAAATCTTGATATGACAGCTGTTATTAATGTAGTGTTTATTAACTGGGTCTTCAATTAATTTGGATAGACGAACGAGGAATTTAATTATTAGTTGCGGAAAGGTCGAAAGATACTTTATTCGTATACGAACTCATGAAATTCTATGTGTGCTCCTGCAATCAATTTAATATTGATTGAAGAGATAATTGTCTTTAATGTAATAGACTATCTTCTGATTGTTTCACATAGACAAGCAGGAGACGTAACGTAAGGATTAGCTAAAATGCGAAATTAGGGGTATGTGATAGATAGTGATCTATCTTGACTCTATATTTGGATACTTTTGACTTAATGTAATGAAATGAAGGTCAACAAAAAAAAGACTAGGTCTTATTATTACTACATGTTAGTACCATTCCCTTGAGATTTCCAGGGGTGTATCTACGTATTTTGCTTGTGCTTAATGTTTTCCGATTCTACTAGAAATCATATAAGAAACTGTTATAATTGTGAGTTTATTGGATTGTTTCATCAACGGTGTTGGGTTAGAATCCCCTTTTGACTCTTCGCCAGGGATTCCACTATTATTAATGAACATAATAATGATTAGTGAACAATAATGGAATAATTCCTTCATATTTATAGAGATAGGGGATATAATTCACATGGATATAGTAAGTCTCGCTTGGGCTGCTTTAATGGTAGTCTTTACATTTTCTCTTTCACTCGTAGTATGGGGTAGAAGTGGACTCTAGAAGTACTACTAATTGAGTTGAAGAATCAAACTCAAACCATATCAATTGTTTTATAGATCGTTCTGCAAAGTCCTTTTTATTTTACTTTTTTATTTGTTTTTGGTTTCCCCCTCTTTTTTTTTTTACTGTTCAAAGATAAAAAAAAAATAGTTATGTTATTAAGTATATACAGACTTCCTATAGGAAACAACATAGACATAGTGGTTGTCCAACGATATACTACACATAATAAAATATTGCCTTGGGCAAGTCACATATTGCGCGTTCCCGCTTTTTTTTATTCTTTTAGACATTTTATTTATGTTATGCTTGCTTTATCGAACTCATTTCATATCATGGTTCAAACGTTAAAAATCAGTGGGCTTTACTAATCCTTTTCGAAATCCAAAGAGGTTCCCATGGAACTGAACCACTGGATCATCTGTCAACTGCTCAATCAATTACTTCTTCGGAATACTAAAAAAAGATTATGTGATTTTCTTGTTATTAATTTTAATAATTATTAAAATTAAAGGCCTATACTCTTTTTTTCCTTCATCGATTTGATTCTTTCAATGGATATCGGGATTCATATTGAATAGAATCAGAAATTCTAGGAATTCGAATCGTAAGAGTAAGAATTGCCCTTCGATTTTTTCAGATTGATGATTGGAATCAACACAAATTAAATAGATGAAGCAAAGAAATCGAATTGGTACGTTATGTAAATACATTACATATATGTAATTGATATCCATATGTAATTGATATCTATGAAGATACATATTGTAGATTGATCTATATTAAACCTCTATCTTTATACAGTAAGACTTTATATACTACAATAACAATAATAAATATGGTAGAAAGATTTATATATTTCTTTCTACCATACTATCGAATCTCATAGAATACTGATGATTCTAGTCCGCTTATTTCATTTAAGACACTAAATTTGAATACTTTTTATTTTCTTTTCAAGCATTGAGAAGAACTAAACAGTCAAGTTTCATTCAAATGAATCATTTTGGCTGACTGTTTTTACGTATATTATAAGTAAAAAAGCAGTAGGAACTAGAATGAACAGTGCAGTAGCAATAAATGCGAGAATATTTACTTCCATAATCTAATCGTTTCATTTTTAGTTAATTCGCAATAACTCGGGATTTAATCCCATAGAGCTGATAAATCTTTCGGATGTAAATTCAATATTCAATGGGATGAATTACATCTCGATGATATCAAATCGGAGCAATATCATGAATAACAATATCTGAACTATAAAATTGATTCATCGTCGAGAATTAAATAGTATAACATAGGAAGATCTTTTATACATACCGAATTCCAATTTTTATTCCTGATCCGATCAATAATTTCTTTACTTTCTTTATCATTCTTTCTTTTCTATAAGCTACGCCCCCTTTGTACAATCATCTGATGAAATATCATATGACCGCCTTTATACTTACTTACATTGGTTATAAAAAATCCCAATAAAATAACCAATAGAAGCGAAATGTAAAAAAGGAAGAAGTTTAGTTCTAACCCCCCCTTTTTAATGATCTAATCTTCTTTGGAAAACAAAGAAGGAGTATAATAAGGAGAGTCCGGATATAAAAAAATCGAGTATTTCATCAAATTCATTAAAAAGTTTGTTCTTTCTTCGGCAAGAACCTTAAACTTAAAAAAGATTATTCATTCCCTCACAAAGAGAGATAGCCCTCTCTAATAGAAATGGGATCCTTCTTTGAGCTTTATTTTATTAATATCCTATTTCCTTGGATTAATTATGGGATGCATATATCAAAAATTCAGTGTGAAATTTTAATGAGATAAATTGTTTCAAATTCACATTAATAATTGAAATTAGTAATTGAGGTTACAAAAAATCGGAGCCCTAAAGGGATATACTTTTCATCTTAAAAGTATTATATCAAAGTTACTATGTTAAATTTTTTTTTGTATCGTACAAATTCCATTTGTGTATAGACTCCTGGAAACGTATAGTACCCTATTACACAGATCGGGAATAATCGAAAAAGCCAGACTCCGTACGGTATCTCTTGGAATCCTGAATATGATTCTACCAATAATTGTACTAATCTACATATGTCTTTCTCCTATCAATCGGGACTAGTTGAATAAATGGGAATTTCCATATTTCTTTGATGAGAAATGTGAAACTAATAAATAAATAGAAACTAATAAATAAATAAAATAAGAGATAGAGGGTATCCCACTTGGGAATGAAATTCTGCTATGTGTTCTCCTTTTCACAGCAAATGCAGATGTATTTTTTTATTGGAATTGGATTTGGATCCGTCGGGACTGACGGGGCTCGAACCCGCAGCTTCCGCCTTGACAGGGCGGTGCTCTGACCAATTGAACTACAATCCCAAGGAAATAAAATAAAGTGTACATCATACATATTCTTATGATTTCATTCAAACCCTTTATTTTTTATATATTTTATTTAGATTTTCGATATTTAGATTAGAATAAGTCATATTGTAACAGAAACGCGAGTGATATATTGGATATCCACACGGATATGCACTTTAGCGGGAGCGTCTCAGGGATTGTTAATAATCCTTTTATTTTTTATAATTTGATTAAGAATCAAATTAATCTTTCAATAAAAAAAAAAGAGTTTTTTTATTTATATTATATTTATTCTTTATTTGATTCTTTTCCTTAGACTTTATAGTTTCAGATCGTTATATGAATCTAGTATGAATCTATATCATTAGCAAGCAAGATCAGAATTTGTGAGATAAAATAAAGAGAGCAAATGAACAGCAGTAAAATATATCAGAAAATTGTAGTTTTTTTTATTCTTCCGTATTCCGATCAGGCATTTCTGGGGAACAACAAATGGGTTCTATCATTTCGTGGTGGATCGGCGAATTATTGGGCCGAGCTGGATTTGAACCAGCGTAGACATATTGCCAACGAATTTACAGTCCGCCCCCATTAACCGCTCGGGCATCGACCCGGGAAGAATAAATTCCAGGCTTATTGATAATCCATGATCAACTCCCTTTCGTAATACCCTACCCCCAGGGGAATTCGAATCCCCGCTGCCTCCTTGAAAGAGAGATGTCCTGAACCACTAGACGATGGGGGCATACTTGCCCGATCGTCATCATACTATATTCATAGTATGAACAGTTTTTTGAAATTGTCAATATAATGTGGTATGATTAAAGGTATGATTAAATCTGAAAGATCTTTCTCTCTTTCATGATTTCATAGAATCTTTTGATTCGTATTTATGAATCATTCATTCTAATCACCCTTCCATTTTTTTTTAATATTATTTTCATTAAATAGATTCTATTTAATTTTAAATATTATATTTAAATATAATTAAATATTTTTAATGAATTAGAAATAGAATTCTATCAAAGAATAAAATAAATAAAAAAAGAAATCTAAGAATAAATAGATATTAATTATAAATCGATATTATTAAAACAATATTTATATGAAATATTGAATATTAAAAAAAATAAATAAAATAATAAACTAAATAGGATAGGTAGAATAGAAATAATACGAGGTATAGGACCTTTTTGGAATGATTGGTCGGGCAGACCAGAAAGGGGAATTAAACTTCATTTCTTACACTTTCATTCATTGATTCATTCATTTTGTTAAGATTAGATAGACATATTTCTATCTTACACTAATCCAGGAAGTTCAAAAAAAA